GTACTCTTTTTTTATTATTTATTTAATTTTAATTTATATATTTATTATTACTTTCTATTTACTATTTATTAATTCTATAATTTTTTTATATAAGAAATTCATTGCTATATATATTTATAGTTTATATAATATATAATATTCTTGGGGCATTAGGTGGTTATATATCTAAATTTATATTCATTGGAATAGTGGAGTTGAGATATCGCTTTCGAGCCCTTACTTTACCTAAATGAAATCACTGATTTTTATTTTCTATATTTTTTTTCTATTTTTCTATGTCTCTATAATTAGATATCTATATAATAATTATATACTGAATAATAAAGAGGTAGAAAGAGAGGGCCCTTTTGCAAGCCTTACTGTTTTTGTGTAATATAATCTAGTAATTATCCTTTTTCTTTCAATTTGGGGAGATGGCTGAGTGGACTAAAGCGTCGGATTGCTAATCCGTTGTACGGGTTTTTCGTACCGAGGGTTCGAATCCCTCTCTTTCCGCTTTAGTCAATGACTTGGTATTTTTTCTTTATCTTTCAATTTCTCTTTCAACGAGTCTTTTTTTTTATTTCATTTTAATTAATAGTTAAAAATGTGGAATAAATAAAATCCTAAGAACATTTTAAAATCAAGCAAGGAAAACAGAAACTTTATTGTTATTTTTTATTCTTCACTCTTCACGTCCAGGATTCCGTCCTGGATCATTAGATAGGAATCCGAAGATAAAGAGAGAAACAAAGAATACCACTACTGTGTAAACAAATAGTTTAAGAGTAAGCATTACACAATCTCCAAGATCATTTTTTTTGGAAAAAAAGATAATAGATTCTCCATTTTTATACCACATACCTTATTTTGACACCACGAAATTATTTTTCTAAATCTATAGAAATAAAAAAGAATTTTCAGAAATTCATTTGTAATAAGAGTCAAGTCTTTCATTACCAAAAGCTTTTTCATACCCGCAATTAGATATTGCGGAGGAATCTACTAGGTTCTTTCACTGTAAAAAAGGGTCCGAATGAGGAACTGGGGGGAGCCCAGACTTATTGTGGCGATCCAAGAATTTGATTATTTGAATCGAAGGGTTATACTATAAGACTTATCTGATCTTATGAATTGTTAGAATTTTTTTTTAAGAATAAATCATGAATTTTTCTAGGACCGTATTAAAGATCTCATCGAAAACTTACAGCAGCTTGCCAAACAAAAGCTAAGAGAAAAAAGAGCAAGGGTATTACTGGCATAAAATCTACGATTGGATTCAAAAAAGCATAAGCCTCGGGCAATTTTGAGAAGAAAAAACTACTTGAAGAAAGAGCAGAATTAAGACAAATACAGATCAAACTAAAGATATTAAGCATAACAAACATTTTTTTCTTTGTTCTTGAAGATAATTGTATTTATTTTGATTGAGTTATTAATATGATGAGTTCTTAATATGAGTTATTATAATCTTATTTTTTTTTTTTTTGAATTAACCCAATCAAAAATCCTTCAATTCTCAAATCAAAAGAGAATAGACAAAACCATACTTTCATACAATATCTTAATTGAATTGTATGTAATGATCAATAAATGTCGTTTAATTCTCTATCTAAATGTCTCAAAATCCTAGCAACACTCTAATCTATTCTATATAGATTTGGACTAGAATTGACGAAGAACTACTATCAATATTAGTCTTTATTAATGTCGAATAGAAATCAAAAATGGGGCGTGGCCAAGTGGTAAGGCAACGGGTTTTGGTCCCGGTATTCGGAGGTTCGAATCCTTCCGTCCCAGAGCATACCTATTATATTATATATATCATATCAGAATATAGATTTTCTATTTTATATCAGAATAAAAGAAAGATTGCCCTTTTTTAAACAACCTTATTTTTTTTTTAAGAGTAGAATAAGATTGGTTATAATCTGATTTTGCTTTCCTATAATGATTGATTCTTATATGAATTATATCTTTTTCAAAAATAAAAAATCGAATCGTGTTCAAATAACACACAGATGTAATTGAATCTATTTGTATACAGGTAAGAGGTAAGATGGGAGCATAGATTAAATCATATTTCTATTTAATAAGTTAGTTCTTCATAAAATAAAAATACGAGCCATGATTTAATCTGTACTTGTTTTAATTTACATTTATACAAAATAGTAATAATCTGGAACACTCTAATAGGATTCTTTTTTTATTTAGGATTCATCATCTTCATAGAATTGACGCAGTAGATAGGAGTTAAACGTCAATGTAAAATACCAATTTCAATATATGCGGCTGTCTGAATTTCATTAAAAAAAAATCAAGTTACATACGTAACATATGTCTTTTCTTTGAACCCCGTTTTTAAGTATTTTGTGTTTTCTTTTATGAAAAATTGTAAATATATGATATGTACCAATTGAGACAAAGTGTATTCATACATCTTAGTCGCTTTTCCTTAGGAAATAATTGCAGCCGGATTATTGACTCCAAGTCAAATAAACTACGCAGAAAGGGAGCGAAGGCTTATATATATATGTATTGTTATCGTTCTATTTCTTCTATTTCATTGATTCATTGAAAACTTTATTTTATTTCAATTGAGTTTTGTGACAATAGATTTGTTATCCCTAAATTTTAACTATTTAACTTTACCCTTTAACATAGAATGTTTCTAATTACTTTCAAAGATATTTGTTTAGTCTACCTGATAGGTATGGGGATCATCTTTTAATTATGATTTATCAAAAAGAATAACAACCCAAAGCCTCTATTCTATCAGTCTTTATCCACCACCTCGTGAAAAACAAAAAGAATTTACATTTTTTTTTATGGTTTAATCCGAATATGAATTTTTCTCTATTATTATCAAAATTATTATCAAAATGCGATTTTTACTTTAAAGCCTTATTCCAATAATGTAATGATAGTGAAATAGGAAATTTTTCAATCAATTAAATATTTTTAATAATGTCTTATGAGTCCTTGGTACTCGAAGAAGTGTGAAATTGGTGAATCTATTTTAGCAAGTCACCTCAAGATGCAGATTAAAAAAAAAACTTATTTGTGTTATTTATTAGTTCAATTTTTTTATATTCTAATATTTATATTTAGATTATAATTCTAAAGAAAAAATAAAATAATATATTAAAAAAATATTTATTATATTTCTATATATTATTTATTATATATATTATATTATATGGGGTTAAATTTAATTCGTGCTGATACTTCTTGAGAAATTACCCATTCATAAAAGTATGGATTACTATGTACCGAACGAACCAATGATTATTCATGAGTCCATAATGGAATCAATTACATACTGTTTACAGCAACCTACTAGGAAATGTTATGGTAAAACTTCGTTTAAAACGATGTGGTAAAAAGCAACGTGCGACTTGAGGGATATGGTCGTCTGTGGATTCTTACATCCATCAGTTTCTTTTTATATTAATTAGATAGGAATGAGGGTGCTCTTGGCTCGACATCGTTTGTTCTGTTTCACTAGAACCCTCCTTTTTGAGGTCGGGGGTTGGGATGTAAATAGTACATGATCTTAATGGAGCTCGAGTAAAAAAAAGTATTGATTCATTTTTTAAGGGAACGGATCTAGGGTTAGTGTTAATTAATAAGTTGAAACAGCTTCGTAAGTATATTTTCCATATAAAAATCGAAAGGATCCAATTTTCAAATTAAAATTTATAAGTAAAACCTCTTGGAATTGGTAAAACTCTTTCGATTAAAAGTGTATCGCGCAGGAATCAAATCGACCATTTGTATAATTTTTTGATAAAAAGAAATCACAAAAAGGGTATGTTGCTGACGTTTTTTGAAACGATTAAAAATCACCGAAGTAATGTCTAAACCCAATGATTCAAAGAAACGATAAAGAATCCTGGAACAAGGAAATACCACTTTCAGTTGTCTCAATAAATAGATTATAATTAAGAATCAAAATAGATTCTAAAGACAAAAAAGGTGCGTGGTTAGAGATCGCTCAATAAACGAAATACCTAAAGTAAAGGGGTTCCCTGGGTTATTAGCGAGTTATCCAACTTGAGTTATGAGGATGCGAATACAAATGATTTTATTTTATTTTTCGGATAAGAATAAGGAATAATAAAAAGTACTTAACTCATATTTAATTGATTTGATTATTTTATGGATCCATTTGACATTACTGATTAAAAATTTCAAATTCGATCCATAGACATAATTTCGAATTTTCTTGAGCCGTATGAGGAGAAAACCTCTTATACGTTTCTAGGGGGGGTATTTTTCATCTACATCTATCCCAATGGGTGGTTTATCGAATCGTTGCAATCGATGCTCGATGCCGAAGAGAAGGAAGAGCTCTTCGGAAAGTGGGCTTTTATGATCCGCTAAAGAATCAAACCTATTTAAATGTTCCTGCTATTCTATATTTCCTTGAAAGGGGCGCTCAACCTACGGGAACTGTTCATGATATTTCGAAGAAGGCGGGAGTTTTTATGGAACTTTCCCTTAATCAACAGATTAAATTCAATTAATGAATAGAACAAAAGAGGGGTGGCGGTAGTATATAAAAGGTTATACAAAGTTATATAAGCCCCCTCTTTTGTTCTATTCATACCTATTTATTATTACTACCAAAAAATGTCTACTACTAAAAAATGTCGTCTTCTATAACGACAAAAATTTATTTTTATTTTAGTGATAGCAATTCATTTAATTTAAGACAGATGAAAAAAGATCAAATGAATAACCGAAGTAGTTGGATTTCTAAATCCAAAATATTTACATTATTGCTAATTCAATACTAGTTGGTTTTTAGTTGAAACTTTCACTTTTTTTATGTTATGAACAAATAAATAAAAAAAAAAAACAAATGGGATTTAAGATTTCTTTTTTTTTTACTTATATGGATTAAGTAAACCCAAGCATTGCGATACTTTGCTACGAATATTGATTCTTACGCTTACATCCTTTTGTATCCATGTTTATTATCCATATATAGTTAGTGCCAATTCAATACAAGTCATTAGTTTTTTCTTTATTTGTATAATTTATATTTTATTATATTAATTCAATATTTCATTTTTTTTTTTATTTTAATTTATGGTTCTCCACATTGTGTTCTTTTCTTAAGATTTACATTCGTATTGACAACAGTGTATCAAACAAATATAATCCGATCATGAATAAATGTATCTATTTCCCTCTGTTCCATCTATGGACTTGGTCATCTATGGACTTGGTTTTTTTATTTTACTTTATTTAAACGATGGATTCGTCGGATTTGCTGGGATACGAGAAGCCTTTATTTATTTATTATTTATTTATTTTATTGAAAAAAAAAAACGGATAAAATAATAATGGATAAGATACGAACTAAATCCGTGGTAGTACATCAATTTTGACTTAATCCATATTCTTATCTTAATCTAGATTCTTATTTTATAAGTCAGTGTATTTGCATCTAATATGTTCATTATTTTTTTTATGTTCAGAATCGATTAGCAATATTTTTGCTATTTTACTATTTTGATTTCGGTGTGCAATTAAATCTAATTTTTTATTCCGATTGGATCTACACATTTTTTTTTGGGGGGGGGTTGCTAACTCAACGGTAGAGTACTCGGCTTTTAAGTGCGACTGGCAATTTTTACACATTTGTATGAAGCAACGTCTTCGTCGATACTATCTCTAGAGCTTGTAAGACCGCGACTGATCCTCAAAGGAATGAATGGAAAAAGCAGCATGTCGTATCAATGTGGAATTCTGAGAATATTTTATTCTTAGCGGATCGGTTCAAAACTTTGTTTAAATTCTTGACGAAAAAAAATAAAATGAAATTTTGGGTTAAGTGAATAAATGGATAGAGCCCTATGGCTCCAATTATAGGTAAACAAAAAAAAAAGAAACGAGCTTCTGTTCTTAATTTGAACGATTACCCGATCTAATTAAACGTTAAAAATAGATTAGTACTTGATGCGGGAAATGCTTTTCCCATAAGTGGATCAGCGATTTCTTTTTAAATCCTAATTATTAGTAGCTATTCTCCATTAGAGTGTGGGGGTAAATGTGTAGAAAAAGCAGTCTATTGATAAAGATCAAAATCCCTTTTTTCCAAAATCAAAAGAGCGATTGGGTTGAACAAATAAAGGATTTCTAACCATCTTGTTATCCTCGAATGAACATAAACCAATTAAATTAGATGGAAAAGGAGAAGCTAAAGAGTCCGTCGATCAGTCTTATCTGGTTCCGGGGTATATATCTATTTATTTCTTACTATAATATCCTGTTTTGACTGTATCGTACTATGTGTCATTTAATAACCCAAAAGAAATCCCTTATCCCCATCTAATTTAAAATGGAGGAATTTCAAGGATATTTAGAACTCGATATATTTCGGCAACACGATTTCCTATACCCACTTATCTTTCGGGAATATAGTTATGCACTTGCTCATGGTCATGGTTTAAATAGATACATGTTGTTGGAAAATATAGGTTATGATAATAAATCTAGTTTACTGATTGTAAAACGCTTAATTACTACAATGTATCAACAGAATTATTTGATAATTTCTGCTAATGATTCTAAACAAAATCCATTTTTTGGGTACAACAAGAATTTGCATTCTAAAATTCTATCAGAAGGATTTGCAATCATTGTGGAAATTCCATTTTATCTACGATTAATATCTTCTTTAGAAGGGGCAGAAATCGTAAGATTTTACAATTTACGATCCATTCATTCAATATTTCCCTTTTTAGAGGAAAAGTTCCCACATTTAAATTATTCGGCGGATATACTAATACCCTACCCTGCCCATCTGGAAATATTGGTTCAAACCCTTCGTTACCGGGTGAAAGATGCTTCTTATTTGCATTTATTGCGGTTCTTTCTTCATGAGTATTCTAATTGTAACAGTCTTATTATTACAAATAAATCTATTTCCATTTTTTCAAAAAGTAATCCGAGATTCTTTTTATTCCTATATAATTCTTATATATGTGAATACGAATCCATCTTCCTTTTTCTCCGTAACCAATCTTCTCATTTACGATTAACATCTTCTGGAGTCCTTTTTGAACGACTCTGTTTATATAGAAAAATAGAACATTTTGCCGAAGTCTTTGCTAATGATTTTCCGGTCATCCCATGCTTTCTCAAGGATCCTTTCATGCATTATGTTAGATATCAAGGAAAATCAATTCTGGCTTCCAAAGACACACCTCTTCTAATGAATAAATGGAAATCTTACCTTGTCAATTTATGGCAATGTCATTTTGATGTATGGTCTCACGCGGCAAGTATCCGTATAAACCAATTATCCAAGCATTCCCTCGATTTTTTGAGTTACTTTTCAAGTGTTCGACGAAATCCTGCAGTGGTGCGGAATCAAATGCTAGAAAATTCATTTCTACTAAATAATGCTCCCAATAAACTCGATACAATAGTTCCAATTATTCCTCTGATTGGATCATTGGCTAAAGCGAAATTTTGTAACGCAGTAGGGCATCCAATTAGTAAGCT